CCAAAAAAATCTTTGATTTCTTTTTGAAAAGACGTAAATGTCTTTCTTTGAAGTAATGACACTATTTAAATTATGATATTCGTGGAAAATCAATCGCAACAAATGCAAAGAAGAAACATCTTTGATCCAGCATTGAAGGATTTGAACTAAGATTTCCATATGGATGGGATAGGGTATTAGTAGATCTGACACAATATTTAAATGTGAGAATTTATCTTCTAAAAAAGGAAAGATTGAATGAATAGATCGTAAATTCTGAGATTTTGGTATTTTTTTTTCTTCAAGGGAAAATACTAATCGCGACGAGAATGTAATTTCCAGAATGACTCCAAAACCTTCTGATAATATTTGAGAAGAAAAATGAGAAGAAAAATAATTCTTATGCCCCCAAAATAGATTTTGGTTAGAATTATTTACCGAAGAAAAAAAAAGTTTCTGTTGATATATTCGAGTAATTAAACGTTTAACAAGTACTAAACTATATTTATTGTCATAACCAATAATTTCCACAGGTTTGTAATAAATAAAACTATTGAAGCTATGATCATGAGCAAGTGAGTAAATATACTCCTGAAGGAGTAGCGGATATAGGAAGTTTTGTTGCCGAAATGTATCTTTTTTCAATATAAATATCCTTATAATCCTGTCATTTACATACATTTTTACTATAACCAAAAAAAGGAAGGCGCTTCTTGTGTTCTGAAATGATACATAGTGCAATATGGTCAGAACGGCGTATGTGTTTATTTTATGTAGTCTATTTTTTATCTTATACTACCTTATACTAATATACTAATAAATTATATAGAATTCATATATAATATGCACTGTCTATACTGTTACTTTATATACTCTCTATTTTTTTATTATTCTTTGATAAGAATAATAATTTTGATAAGAATAATAATTTTACAAAAATATCTGATTCTTTTACTGTATATATATTTTTTTTATACTGTACTGTGATGTAAATCACTTAATGGTAATATAAGAAGTAAAAGATTTAAGAAAAAATAAATAAATACCCCGGAGACAGAGGGTCCAATCTACAGATTTTTTTCCTTTCTATGCAATGAGTTTTTATTTGTTAACAAAACTAGAATAACAATAAAAGAAATAAAATAATGATAAGAAAAAGAAGGAAAGAGGGTAAAAATCTTTTATTTTTGCAACCCAATAACTCTTTTGATTTTGGAAAAATTCTTGTTTTATCACTATACTATTTTTTCTACACATCCGTCTCCAATTTATAATAAATAATAATTAGGATTAATAAAAAAAAGAATCAATGGTCCACTCATAATTAATAAGAGAACCTTTCCCACATAAGGTACTAATCTATTTTTAACGTCTAATTAGTAATTTGATTGGGTAATCATTCAAATTAAGAAGATAAGCTCGTTGCTTTTTTGTCTTACTCTAATTGGAGCCATAAGGCTCTATCCATTTATTCACTATACTCACCTATAAAATACTTTACTTAATTCCAAAATTATTATAAAAAGAACAATTTATGATTTTACATTATGAGTATGAAATTTCTTCTTTTTCTTCTATAATTCTATTATTGTTTTTTATGTTTTTTTTTTACGACATGCTTTTTTTTCCATTCATTACCTTTCAGGATCAGTCGCGGTATTCTAAACTCTACCAATAGTCTAGACGAATTCCTTCATCCAAATGTGTAAAAGATCATAGTCGCACTTAAAAGCCGAGTACTCTACCGTTGAGTTAGCAACCCGGATCAATATAAAGTGTAGATATGATCGAAATAAAAAAAAATAATAATAATGAAATTGCACTGCACAACTGCGTCAAAACATGGAACTTACAACAAATATAAACAACAAAATATAAAACGTATCGGGTAAAAAAAAGAGAATTATAAATATTGAAAAACACCCAATTTTATCAATTTTTTTATTTTCGCTAAGAAAATACGTTTTGTATATTTGTATACAAAAATAATAAATCCAGCAAACCCATCTATTTTTCTAAAGTGAAGGAAAGAACCAATAGGGAATGGGGATAAAAAGATCTATTTATCTACAATTATATTTGTTCGAGACGCCGTTGTCAATATGAATAAACTTTGTTAGAAAAAAAAATTTCAAGAAATTATATATAAATTTGTGTTGGATTGGATTAGCACAACATAAAGAAGAAAGAAGAAATTGGAGCGACAAAAAAAGAAAGGTGCAATACAAAGACAAGAAAGATCACCCCCCCCCAAAAAAAAAGAGGGGGGTTCCACTAAGAAAATAAGTATGAATATAACAAGAAGAAAACAAATTTTGAATAAATAATTACACAAAGATAGGTACTCGTGAGCCTACCCTTTATTTTTTGTCAAAAATAAATTATAAATTCTTTCTTGAAAGAATTCTGCCTTCCTTAAAATATCATGAACAGTTCCTGTGGGTTGAGCACCTTTTTCAAGGAAATATAAAATAGCAGGAACATTTGAATAAGTTTGATTATTTATTGGATCATAAAAACCAACTCTTCGAAGATCTCTTCCTTCTCTTCGGGATCGAACATCAATTGCAACGATTCGATAGATGGCTCATTGGGATAGATGTAGATAAAAAATGCCCCCCCCCCTAGAAACGTATAGGAGGTTTTATCCTCATACGGCTCAAGAAAAAATGATTTTAATTTATATAATTTCTATCTATATAGATAGAAATAGAAAGATAAATGGATCCATAAAGAATTAAACTCTAATTTTCACCTTTTTCCTTCTTCACAGAAAAAAATAAATTTCATTCGTACTCCTAACTCAAGTTGAATAGTTTTTAAAGAGTTCAAAATAAAATCCTTAGAATTTATTGAGCTGTCTCTAACCTCTTTTTTTGTCTCCTTTTGGATTTATTCTTTTTATTTTACTAATTATGATACAATTGTTGAGACAGATTAAAATAGTGTTTCCTTGTTCCGGAATTTGTTGTCTTTGCTTTGCGCTTTGTGAAATCATTGGGTTTAGACATTACTTCGGTGATCTTTACTCCTTTTAAAAAAGGCAGCAACATACCTTTTGTTTTTCTATGAAACAAAGAAAAATCATATGAAAGATTGATTCCTTCGCGATACACTTTTGATCAAAAAAGTTTCAAAATTTCGACAAATTTGACTTTTTTATTTCAAACTTGTTCAAATTTTAAACTCTCCTTTTATATATATAATATATATAATATTATATAATATATTATTTATATTATAAATATGATATATGAATATTCTAATAATATTTATATTGATCATATATTTTTGATGATATATTTACAAAATTGGTCTAACTTATTGATTGTCACTAACCCTAGATTATTCTCCCGATAAATTAATAAATAAGTTTTGCTCGAGCTGCATCATATGCTCCACCATTAGTTTTTTTATTTAACAACCCAAGACAAATAAAATTTGGTTTCTAACAGAACAAACTATGTCGAGACAAGAGCATCTTCATTCGTATAGAAAATGGTGGATATCAGAATCCACAGTCAATCATGTCCTTCAAGTCGCACGTTGCTTTTTACCACATCGTTTCAAACGAAGTTTTACCATAACAACCCTTTTTATTTGAATTTGGAACCGTATGCAATTGATTCAATATAGAATCATGAATAGTCATTGGCTGAATCGATACATAATAATACACACTTATCTATCTCTAAATAGATTAGATATTTAAGATTTATCCGGAAAGGATTTCACTTAATTTAACCCCATATTTTTTTTTCTTCATCTGAAAAAAAAAGAGTATTCTAAGAATCATTCTTCGAATTCATATTGAAAAACATTGTATTCAATATGTTACAGAACATTTTTTCATTCAATTTTAAATTTCAATAGAGAAGAATCTTTCGTTTCTGATGGAAATGGTCTGGGACGGAAGGATTCGAACCTCCGAGTAATAGGACCAAAACCTATTGCCTTACCGCTTGGCCACGCCCCATTTTTATTTTGTCTAAGAAAAATTAAGCGAAATATTGGTTATTCGTCAATAACGATCCAAAATACATATAAGACATGTTGTCGGTAGAATTCAACACAATAGATATTGAATCAAAAAAAATGAATTGATCATTACATAGAATTCAATTAAGATATTGTATGAAAGTAGAATTCTTGTATTCTCATTTGATTGGAGAATGTAAGGAAAGATTCTTGATTGAGGAGAAGTCAAAAAAAAAGAATAATTTCTTTTATTTCTCTGCCTTTTTCATTTTTCACTCAGAAAAACAACTCAATCCAATCTGATAATTTATTATCATTTCAATTTAATTTTTAAGAACAAGAAAAAAATGTTTGTTATGTTTAATATCTTTAGTTTCATCTGTATCTGTCTTAATTCTACCCTTTATTCGAGTAGTTTTTTCTTTGCCAAATTGCCCGAAGCTTATGCCCTTTTTAATCCAATCATAGACATTATGCCGGTTATCCCTTTATTCTTTTTTCTCTTAGCCTTTGTTTGGCAGGCTGCTGTAAGTTTTCGATAAAAATAAAATATATATTCAATTCATATTCATAGTTTATTCGATAAAAAAGATGAGATTTTGATTATAAAAATCAATAAGATCAAAAAAGTATGACATTAGTAACCCTCGATTCAAAAAGGGAAATTCTGGTATCTTCTATTTTATATTGAATTTGAATAAAGGGGCGATTATTTTTAATCAGCTTATTTATTTTTTTGTTATAACCTTTCTTTTTTTTATAAGATACCATACAATATCTAAGTATATATATATGGCAAGAATTTTTTGGTAACGAAAAAATACGAATCTTTTTATATGATTATAATAATGATATTTATATGAGAAAGGAATCCATGAAAATGAATTTCAAAAAATTTATTATTTTTAAGCGTCATATCAAAATAATGTATAGTGTGTGTCGTAAAATAGGTGATCTATTTCCTAAAAAAAAAAATGATCTTATCTTGGAGATTATGTAATGCTTACTCTTAAACTCTTCGTCTACACAGTAGTAATATTCTT